GAAAGAGCAAAATGGTTTCGAAAAGTATCAAAAGAAAAAACAAGATGGGTTAGAAAAATAGTTCGATTTATAAAAAGAATAATGAAAGAACTTAAAAAAGTAAGTCTAATTCCATTATTTGGATTGAGGGAAGTATATGAATCGAATACAAAAAAAAAAAAATCACTAATAAGTAATCATATAAATCATGAATCGTCCATTCGAATTAGATCTGCGGATTGGACAAATTATTCACTGACAGAAAAAAAGATGAAAGATCTGGCTGATAAGACAAATACAATCAGAAATCAAATCGAAAAAATAACAAAAGAAAAAAAAAATATATTTATAACTAGGTATATAAACATTAGTCCTAACGAAACAAATTGTGATGATAAAAGATTAGAATCACCAAAAAAGATTTGGCAGATATTAAAAAGAAGAAGTGCTCGACTAATGCGCAAATATCACTATTTTTTTTATTTGTTTATTGAAAGGATATACAAAGATATTTTTTTACGTATCATTAATATTCCCAGAATACATGTAAAAATTTTACTTCAATTAAAAAACAAAATAACGGATAATTCCAATGATGAAACAAATAAAAAAGGATTTTATATTTACAAAAATAAAAAAAATAAAATTTATTTTATTTCGACTATAAAAAAGTTTATTTCTAATATTAGAAATAAAAATTCTAAGATTTTTTGTGACCTTTCTTCGTTGTCACAGGCATATGTATTTTACAAATTATCACAAGCCCAAGTTATCAACAAGCATTACTTGAAATTTTTATTTCAATATCACGGAACAATTCCTTTTATTAAGGATAGAATAAAAAAATATTTTTTTGGAACACACGGAATATTTGATTTCGAATCAAGGTATAATAAACTTAGCGGTTTTAAAATGAATGAATGGAAAAGCTGGTTAATGGGTAATGATCACTATAAATACAATTTATCTCAGACTAGATGGTCTAGATTAGTACCGCAAAATTGGCGGAATAGAATCAATCAAAATTTTATGGTTCAAAATAAAAACTCAACCAATTTTTATTCATATGAAAAAGACCGATTAATTCATTACAAGAAAGAAAACAATTATGCATATGCAGTAAATTCATTACCGAACCAAAAAGATAAATTAAAAAACTACAAATATGATCTTTTATCAAATAAATATCTGAATTATGAAGATAAGAAAGGTTCATATATTTATGGGTCGCCATTCCAAGTAAACGAGTCAAAAAGGATTTCCTATAATTACAATAATTATAATCCCGAACTTTTTTATTTGCCGAGAGATATAGATCTTGGTAACTATCTACGAGAAGATTCTATTATTGATAGGGATAAAAATCCGGATAGAAAATATTTTGATTGGAGAACTATTAATTTTTGTCTTAGAAAAAAGATCAATATTGAGGAATGGAGAAATAGAGATATCGGGGCCAGGGCCAACATTAATAAAAATACTAAGACTCGGACTAATTATTATCAAATAATTGATAAAATGGATAAAAAAAAAATGGATAAGAAAGTGTTTATGAATCCCCCGATTCATAAACAAATCTGCCCAACCAATCAAACAAAAACATTTTTGGACTGGATGGGAATGAATGAAGAAATCCTAAATTGTCCGATATCAAATCTAGAACTTTGGTTTTTACCAGAATTTGTGTCACTTTATAATACATATAAGATTCAACCGTGGATCATACCAATCAATTTACTTCTTTTTAAATTGAATATAAATAAAAACATTAGTAAAAATATCAATGAAAAGAAAAAAAAAGATAGATTATATAATCAAAAAAAATCTCTTGAATTAGAGAATCAAAATCAAGAAGAAAAACAACAGCCAGTCCAAGGAGATCTTGGATCATATGCACAAAATAACAAAAATATTGGATCTGATCCATCGAAAAAAAAAAATCTTAAAGAAGATTATCGGGGATCATACATTCAAAAAAGCAAAAATAAAAATAAATCCATGATAGGAGCGGAACTAGATTTCTTCCTGAAAAGATATTTTCTTTTTCAATTGAAATGGGATAATGCTTTTAATCAAAAAATACTAAATAATATCAAGGTATATTGCCTACTCCTTAGATTGAGAAATCCAAAGGAAATTGCTATATCCTCTATTCAAAGGGACGAAATAAGTTTGGATGTAATGCTGATTCCGAAGTCTACAACTCTTACAAAATTGATAAAAAGGGGACTATTGATTATTGAACCAGCTCGGCTATCCATAAAATGGGACGGACAATTTATCATGTACCAAACCATAGCTATTTCACGGGTGCATAAGAGTAAGCGCCAAACTAATCGAAGATACCAAGAAAAAAGAAATGTTGATAAGAATGGTCTTAATGAATCCATTGCACGACATGAAAATGGGAATAGAAACGATCATTTTTATGATTTTATTGTTCCTGATAATTTTTTATCTCCTAGACGTCGTAGAGAATTGAGAATTCTCATTTGTTTCAATTCAAGAAATGTCAATGTTGGGGATAGAAATCAAGTATTTTGCAATGGGAACAATGTAAAGCGCTGTGGTCAATTTTTTTATGAGGATAAGCATCTTGATGTAGATACAAATCGATTTATTAAGTTCAAATTATTTCTTTGGCCAAATTATCGATTCGAAGATTTTGCTTGTATGAATCGCTATTGGTTTGATACCAATAATGGTAGTCGTTTCGTTATGTCAAGGATACATATGTATCCACGATTGATAATTAGTTGATGATACATTTACATTACATGGATCAAGCGGCATCTCTGACATGGTATATGAACACAAACAAATATATATTATGTTGTTATATTAGATTATGGTACATGATACTGATTACCTGACCTTGGTCTTAGCAATTCTATCTAGCTTGATCTTAGCAATTCTATCTAGTAAGTAATGAGTCGTCATAATCTTCTTATCTTAGGTCAAAATTCTTCTCTTTTGTAGGTTAGAAATTTTTTATCTATATTTGAATAAAATTGAAAAAAAAAAAATTGTATTGATTATCAATTAAGTGAATAAAAAAAAAAAAGAAGTCTACGAATAAATCCCGATTATTGTGTATAACAAATTAAAATGACTGGCATTATTATTACTGATTAGTAAAATCTATATTTGTAATGTAAATAAAGAAAAAGGGACGCAGAATTTTTTGTTATGGTTAAAAATTTATTCATTTCAGTTATTTCGCAAGAAGAAAAAAAAGAAAATAGGGGGTCTGTTGAATTTCAAGTATTCAGTTTCACCAATAAGATACGTAGACTTACTTCCCATTTGGAATTGCACAGAAAAGACTATTTATCTCAGAGAGGTCTACGTAAAATTCTGGGAAAACGTCAACGACTCCTGGCTTATTTGTCAAAGAAAAATAGAGTACGCTATAAAGAATTAATTAGTCAATTGGATATTCGGGAGCCAAAAACTCGTTAAGTTCATTTTTTTTTTGATTTATAATTTATAATAATTAGAATTATAAATATTAATTATTATTTTTAATGAACTTCATTTTGTTTTCAGCAATTCGTGGAATAATGAATCGGGGAAAAAATATATGACTGTACCGACTACAAGAAACGACCTCATGATAGTCAATATGGGTCCTCAACACCCATCAATGCACGGTGTTCTTCGACTCATCATTACTCTAGATGGGGAAAATGTTATTGACTGTGAACCCGTATTGGGTTATTTACACAGAGGAATGGAAAAAATTGCGGAAAATCGAACAATTATACAATATCTTCCTTATGTAACACGTTGGGATTATTTAGCTACTATGTTTACAGAGGCAATAACGGTAAATGGACCAGAACAGTTGGGAAATATCCAAGTACCGAAAAGAGCGAGCTATATTAGAGTAATTATGCTAGAACTGAGTCGTATAGCTTCTCATTTGTTATGGCTTGGCCCTTTTATGGCAGATATCGGTGCGCAGACCCCTTTCTTCTATATTTTCCGAGAGAGGGAATTGATATATGACCTATTCGAATCTTCCACAGGTATGCGAATGATGCATAATTATTTCCGTATCGGAGGGGTGGCTGCTGATCTACCTTATGGCTGGATAGATAAATGCTTGGATTTCTGTGATTATTTTTTAACAGGGGTTACTGAATATCAAAAGCTTATTACGCGTAATCCTATTTTTTTGGAACGAGTTGAAGGGGTGGGTATTATTAGTGGAGAGGAAGCAATAAATTGGGGTTTATCGGGACCAATGCTACGAGCTTCCGGAATTCCGTGGGATCTTCGTAAAATTGATCATTATGAGTCTTACGACGAATTTGATTGGGAAGTACAATGGCAAAAAGAGGGAGATTCACTAGCCCGTTATTTAGTCCGAATCGGTGAAATGGTGGAATCCATCAAAATTATTCAACAAGCCCTGGAAGGAATTCCCGGAGGGCCCTATGAGAATTTAGAGGTCCGGCGTTTTGATAAAACAAAGGATTCTGAATGGAATGATTTTGATTATCGATTCATTAGTAAGAAACCTTCGCCCACTTTTGAATTGTCTAAACAAGAACTTTATGTGAGAGTAGAAGCCCCCAAGGGGGAATTGGGAATTTTTCTGGTAGGAGATCGGAGTGTTTTTCCCTGGAGATGGAAAATTCGTCCACCTGGTTTTATCAATTTGCAAATTCTTCCGCAGCTAGTTAAAAAAATGAAATTGGCCGATATTATGACAATACTAGGTAGTATAGATATTATTATGGGAGAAGTTGATCGTTGAAATGATAATTGATACGATAAAAGTACAAGCTATCAATTCTTTTTCCAGATCGGAATCCTTAAAAGAGGTTTATGGGCTCATATGGTTACTTATTCCTATTTTTACTCCTGTATTTGGAATCATAATAGGCGTGCTGGTAATTGTGTGGTTAGAAAGACAAATATCTGCGGGAGTACAACAACGTATTGGACCTGAATACGCGGGTCCTTTTGGAATTCTTCAAGCTCTAGCAGATGGTACCAAACTACTTTTCAAA